ATTAGGGGTTGGCATTTTGTGGTGTAAATGGGAGCAAGTCGCGCATTACAATATAAAAAATTATTTTAAGTATACAATGTATATTATAATAGAGTATGATCTTGGTTCATTAAGTGGTGGTATTAGGTTGTGTCATGGTTAAGCATTTAGGTGGGGGTGTGACCTTCCTCCACCCCCCCCCCAAAAAAGGGGGGGGGGGGGGGGGGGGGGTACTTAGGGAATTTCAGGTCGAATTTTTAATGTTTATGCACCTGATATAATATTATGCAATTCTTCAGTAATGTTATTGAAGCTTTACATAATGAATTATTTACTACAAGGAAGTATACTACCTTGTCAAGGTTTACTAACAGAAAGTGACCGATGTCAAGTGAAAGAGACCTAAAAAAAAGGAACCCTATGCATATAAAAGAACGCCTTGGCATGGTGGGTCATGGACAATCGATTCAACACCATTAATCAGATGCCAGGCATAGTTATCCGAATGGGGAATGTTTACCTTATATGGCCCTGAAATAGGAACCAGATGCCAGTAATAGTTCAGTAGTGTGACCCCCACAATTATTGTCCCTGACCTATCAATAACCGTTAGCTTTTAACTATACTGGTTGGTGGTCTCTTACTACATTAAAATGCTGAGTACCAATTCTAGTTGGGTCCTTGCATAGAAAAATTTTGCGGTGGATTTTATGTGAGATATTCCAGTTATCAATTTAATTTTATGTGACTTGTGAGGTTCCATTAGGTGGTTTATGTAAACCTTATGTGACAGTTGTTGGCAGAATGTCCTTATTTTATTTTATTCCTATTAAAGTTAATGTTTTTAAGGCATATATGTATAATTATGCATAATATGTACTAATACATATATGTATAATTATGCATAATATGTACTAATACATACATGTATAATTATGCATGTGTCAATACATGTGCATTTTTTAGGTATAAATTAAATTTATGACGCATTCATGTGGATAGGGATGAGTGCTGTGGGGAGTCCCCGGACATATTATAACTTACTGGACTTTGCAGAAGGTAGTTTAGTTTAGAATACTAGCTTTGGGAGTTAGTGGTGGGAGTTAGAATCTTTCCCTTCTGGCTCCAGGGAGGGATTTAACCTCCGATCTTCGGATTACAAAACCGGTGCTTTAATATTAAGCTACTGAGGCGTTAGTTGAGAAGCTTGTTTTCTACGAGGCCGGCTAGCGGGTTGAGGATGAGGAAGAGTATGAAGTAAAGGACGGATGCGATTTGGCCAATAATAATAAATGGATGTTCAACAGGTATGCCTCCGATTCATGTAAGAATTATGACGTCTGCAACTAGGGCTCAGAATAAGAATTGGGTTAAAGGTCGGAATGTTGAGCCTTGTTGTTTAGATGTATGAAGAAGAGGTACTAATATAAGTACCAAAATAGAGAATAGGAGTGCTAGGACTCCGCCTAGTTTATTTGGGATGGATCGTAAGATGGCGTAGGCAAATAAAAAGTATCATTCTGGTTTAATATGGGGTGGTGTAACAAGTGGGTTGGCAGGTGTAAAGTTTTCTGGGTCCCCTAGGAGATTGGGGGAGAATAGGGCTAGTGATGCGAGTGCGGTGAGTAAAATTATGAAGCCAAGAAGGTCTTTATAAGAAAAATATGGGTGGAAGGAGATTTTATCTGAGTCCGAGTTTAGTCCGGCTGGGTTATTTGAGCCTGTTTCGTGTAGGAAGAGGGCATGGAGGAGAGTTGCTGCTACGATTACAAATGGAAAGAGAAAGTGGAAGGCAAAGAATCGTGTTAGAGTTGCATTGTCGACGGAGAAGCCGCCTCAAATTCATTGTACTAGTGCATCTCCTATGTAGGGGACTGCGGAGAGGAGATTTGTAATTACTGTGGCACCTCAAAAAGACATTTGCCCTCATGGTAAAACATAACCGACGAATGCGGTTATTATCACTAAGAGGAGAAGGACGACGCCGATATTTCATGTCTCTTTATAAAGGTAGGATCCGTAGTAGAGGCCTCGGCCAATATGTAGGTAGATACAGATAAAAAAGAATGATGCTCCGTTAGCATGTATGTTTCGGATAATCCATCCATAGTTTACATCTCGACAGATGTGGGCTACAGAAGAGAAAGCTGTTGAAATATCAGAGGTGTAGTGTATGGCTAGGAATAATCCGGTGAGGATTTGTATAATCAGGCAGAGAAGGAGAAGGGAGCCAAAGTTTCATCATGCTGAAATATTTGAAGGGGCAGGTAGGTCGATAAGTGCGTCGTTAGCAATTTTTAGGAGGGGGTGTTTTTTTCGTAGGCTGGCCATTAGAGGTTCTTGTAGTTGAATACAACGGTGGTTTTTCGAGTCATTGGTCTCGGTTAGAATCCGGGCAGGAATCATGAATTTTCTTCTTTATTTACTTTTGTTGGGCTTAGTAGCCAGTTTGGTAGCTGTAGCCTCCAATCCTGCGCCTTATTTTGCTGCATTGGGGTTGGTAATAGCGGCAGGTGTTGGTTGTGGTATTTTAGTTGGTCATGGAGGGTCCTTTTTGTCTTTGGTATTATTTTTAATTTATTTGGGGGGAATGCTTGTTGTATTTGCTTATTCAGCAGCTTTAGCTGCGGAGCTTCATCCTAAGAGTTGAGGGGATCAGTCAGTAATTGGTTATGTTGTGGCTTATTCGTTAGGGGTGGGAGGAGCTGGTTGATATTTTCGTGAGTGGTGGTATGGGTCTTGATTTGTTGCAGATGAGAAAGATTTTTTTGTACTGCGGACAGAAGTTACAGGGGTAGCTCTTTTATATTCATTAGGAGGGTTGGTGTTAGTAGTGGGAGGTTTGGGGTTGTTGCTCACCCTTTTTGTTGTTTTAGAGTTAACTCGGGGCTTAAGTCGGGGGGCACTTCGGGCAGTTTAGAGAAGTATTAAGAGAATAACTAGAATGCTGGTGAGGAGGAAAGTGGTTAAATAGGTTTTAATTATTCCCTGTTGTGGGTCGCTGGCATATGTAGATATTTTGGTTTGTGTAGATGCAAGCCCTTTAGGACCTGAGTTTTCAAGTCATGACTGATCTAAAAGTTGTGTGGCAATTAGTTGTCCTAAAGATAAGTTAAGTTTAGGTGCCAGTCGGTGAACGGTTGAGGGAAAAAATCCTAATATATTTGAGAAGTTGTGCAGAGGGAGTGTGGGGGTAGTTTTAAATTGTTTTGAGGTTATTGCAGCTAGCTCCATGGCGGAGAGAAGGCCTAGGATTGTAACAAAGAGTGCTGCTAATTTGAGGGCTATGGGTATTGTTATAACAGGGGATTTGAGGGGTAGGAAGTTGGATGTAATGATAAGCCCTGCAATAATACTTCCTCAGGCTAGGCGTTTGATAGGGTTGATTACAGCTGGGTTGTTTTCGTTGATGGGGGAGAGGGGAAGAAATCGTGGTGTTCCCATTGTCACAAAAAAGACTACCCGGAAGCTATACACGGCAGTAAAAGAAGTAGCGATAAGGGTAAGGGTGAGGGCTCAGGCGTTGAGGTGGGAGGTATTTAGGGCTTCGATAATGGCGTCTTTAGAGAAGAAGCCTGCTAGGAAGGGGGTTCCTGTTAGGGCAAGACTTCCAATGGTTAGGCAAGAGGAGGTGAAGGGTATAAGTTTGTGGAGTCCTCCTATTTTTCGGATGTCTTGTTCATCATTAAGGCTGTGGATAATGGAGCCGGAGCAGAGGAATAATATTGCTTTGAAAAAGGCATGAGTACAGATGTGAAGGAATGCTAGTTGGGGCTGGTTGAGGCCAATAGTAACCATTATTAAGCCTAGTTGGCTAGATGTCGAAAAAGCTACAATTTTTTTGATATCATTTTGGGTTAGGGCGCAGGTGGCAGTAAATAAGGTTGTTAGGGCCCCGAGGCATAGGCAGGTAGTTAGGGCTAGCTGGTTGTTTTCCATTAAGGGGTGAAGTCGAATTAGGAGAAAAATGCCCGCTACAACTATAGTGCTGGAATGTAATAGGGCGGAGACAGGGGTAGGGCCTTCTATGGCTGAGGGAAGTCAGGGGTGGAGGCCAAATTGGGCTGATTTTCCAGTGGCGGCAAGGATTAAGCCAAACAGGGGTAAAGTTATGTTGAAATCTTTGGAGAGGAAGAAAATTTGTTGAATCTCCCATGAGTTTATATTGGTGGCCATTCAGGCCATACTCAGGATTAGTCCAATATCTCCGACTCGGTTATACAAGACTGCCTGTAGGGCTGCTGTGTTAGCATCTGAGCGTCCGTATCATCATCCGATTAAAAGAAAAGATATAATTCCTACACCCTCCCAGCCAATAAAGAGTTGAAATATATTATTAGCGGTAACCAAAATAATTATTGCCACAAGAAAGAGGAGGAGGTATTTGAAAAAGCGGTTCATATAGGGGTCTGAGTGTATGTATCAAGATGCAAATTCTAAAATAGATCATGTTACGAATAAGGCAATTGGTGTAAAAATTAGGGAGTAGTGGTCAAACTTAAAGCTAATATTAATATCAAAGGTTGAAGTATTTATTCAGTGTCAGTTAACTATAATGCTTTCTGTGCCCTGATCTAGAAATATTATTAGCGGAAGAAGGCTAATAAAAAATGCAGTGCTTACAGCTGTTTTTACATGGGTTGTAGCTCATTGGGGCTTTTGGGGTGTTGGACTAAGAGATATTAATAGGGGGTAAAGGAGAATGTTAAGTGTAAGGACCAGTGATGATGATAATATTATGGGTGTGATGTACATAACTTCTACTTGGACTTGCACCAAGAGTTTTTGGTTCCTAAGACCAATGGATAAGCTGTTATCCTTTAGAAGCACGAGTGAGCCGTGGAATTTAACCATGGGTTCAAGAATTAGCAGTTTTTGTTGTCTCAAGACCTCTCTCGGTGGATAAGGGGACTTTAACCCTTATTTTTAGAACCACAATCTAATGTTTTTCTTAAACTATATCTACAAAAGCATCATCCCCACATTAGCTCTGGTTTTGTGATGAGGAGAATTACGGGAATTAGGTGTATAGCTAATAAAAGATGTTCTCGGGTGTGGGAGGGGTAGAGTCCCATAATGTGGGCAGGGGTGGGTCCACGTTGGGATGTGAGGAAAAGGTGAAGGGAATAGGCGGCTGTGATTAGAGTGCCTAATCCTGTTAAGATGATAGTCCATCATGATCAGTTAAACAGGGATGAAATAATCATTAATTCTCCTATTAAATTGGGCAGAGGAGGTAGAGCAAGATTGGCTAGGTTGGCAATAAATCATCATGCAGCCATGAGCGGGAAAAGTATTTGTAATCCGCGGGCTAAAATTATTGTTCGGCTGTGAGTTCGTTCATAGGTTGTATTAGCTAGGCAAAAAAGGGCTGAAGATACTAGGCCGTGGGCAATTATTAAAATAATTGCGCCTGTGAGTCCTCAGGGGGTTTGGATAAGAATTCCTGCTGCTACCAGGCCTATGTGGCTTACGGAGGAGTAGGCGATTAGTGATTTTAGGTCGGTTTGTCGTAAGCAAATGGAGCCTGTTATAATAATGCCCCATAAGGCTAGAATAATAAACGGGTATGCTATATCTTTAGTTAGTGGGTCTAGAATAATTGTTATTCGGATTATGCCATATCCCCCAAGTTTAAGAAGGACTGCGGCTAGTACTATAGATCCGGCAACGGGGGCTTCTACATGTGCTTTGGGGAGTCACAGGTGAATACCGTAAAGTGGTATTTTAACGAGGAATGCAATAAGGCAGCCGGCCCATCAGATTTTGTCACCTCAAGAATTTAGGGTTATTGCTTGTGAATAGTGGAGCACTAACATAGAGAGAGTACCAGCTTCTTGTTGTAAAAGGAGGAGAGCAACTAGTAATGGGAGGGAGCCAGCCAGTGTATAAAATAGGAAGTAGGTCCCTGCGTTAAGGCGTTCAGCCTGATTTCCCCATCGAGTAATAATTATGAGTGTGGGGATTAGTGTTGCTTCAAATATAATATAGAATAGGATGATTTCAGTGGCACCAAATGCTAAAATAAGAAAGGTTTGTAGGGACGCCATAAGTGAGAGATAGGTTCGTTGTCGGTTGAGAGGTTCTGGGTTGATGTGGTTTTGGCTAGCAAGAATTATTAATGGTAGTAACCAGCAGGTGAGGATCAGAAGGGGGGTTGATAGTTGATCTGTCCCTAAGTAGGGGTTAGATGTCATTCAACCTGTTTCTGTATCCCATTTAAATCAGGTTAGGCTAATTAAGGCAATTAGAAGGCTTTGTGCTGTTGTTGTGGATCATAACCATTTTTGGGGTGCTAATCAAATGGTCGGGAAAAGTATGATTGTTGGAATTAGGACTTTTAGCATTGTAATAAGTTTAGGTTTTGGAGGTGATCAGTTCCGTGGGTTCGTGCTGTAGCAACAAGAAGGGCTAGTCCTACACTAGCTTCACAGGCAGAAAAGGTGAGAAGGAGTATAGGGGCAGCAGAGAAAGTGGTTGACCCTAGTTGTAGTATTCAGAGGGCAAGGGCTACGTATAGGGATAATATTATTCCTTCCAGGCATAGAAGAGCTGATAGCAGGTGGGTTCGATGAAAGGCTAGGCCCGTAAGCCCTAGTGCAAAAGCTGAGGTAATACTGAAAAGAGTAAGAGACATAAGGGGGCTATGGACTTTAACCATAATTTTCTGAGCCGAAATCAGAGGTCTTTGTTGGACTAGCCCCTTATTCGGCCCACTCAAGTCCTCCTTGGAGTCATTCATAAACTAATCCTAGGGTAAGAAGAATAAGGATAAATGCAGCTCAGAATAGGGTAGAGGCAGGGTTAAGAAGTTGATTACCTCAAGGTAGGGGTAGAAGTAGGGCAATCTCCAGGTCAAAGAGGAGAAATAAAATTGCGACTAAAAAAAATCGTAGGGAGAATGGGAGGCGGGCTGATCCGAGCGGGTCAAAACCGCATTCATAAGGTGAGAGCTTTTCTGCGTCTGGGTTTATTTGTGGGAGTCAAAATGACACTGTTGCTAGAAGCAGTGATAGAATAGTTGTAATCAAAAAAAGGGTTATAATTAAGTTCATTATCTTTCCTTGGGTTTTAACCAAGACTAAATGATTGGAAGTCATTTGTACTAACATTAGATACTAGAAAGATATGAGCCTCATCAGTAGATAGATACATAAAGGAATAATCACACGACGTCTACAAAGTGTCAATATCAGGCGGCTGCTTCAAACCCAAAGTGGTGTTCAGAAGTAAAATGGTACCGAATCTGTCGGAGAAGACAGACTGCTAAGAATGTAGAGCCAATAATAACATGGAGTCCGTGAAAGCCTGTGGCAACAAAGAAGGTTGAGCCGTAGACACCATCAGCGATGGTGAAAGGAGCTTCATAGTACTCTATAGCTTGAAGTGCTGTAAAATAAAAGCCTAAAAGGATAGTAAGAGTTAAGGCTTGGATGGCTTGTTTTCGTTCCCCTTCTATTAGGCTGTGGTGGGCTCAGGTGACTGTTACCCCGGAGGCTAGGAGAACAGCAGTGTTAAGAAGGGGAACTTCGAACGGGTCAAGTGTAATGATTCCTGTGGGCGGTCAGCATCCTCCAAGTTCAGGAGTTGGTGCTAGGCTTGAGTGATAAAAAGCCCAGAAGAATCCAAGGAAGAAGAAAACTTCGGATGTAATAAAGAGAATTATGCCGTAGCGTAGGCCTTTTTGGACTGGCGGGGTGTGGTGACCTTGGAATGTGCCTTCGCGGATGATGTCGCGTCATCATTGAATTATAGTTAAGAGAAGAAGAATAAGGCCAAGGGTTATTAGTGTGGTAGAGTGAAAATGGAATCAGATTGCGAGACCTGATGTTATTAAAAGAGCGGCTACTGCACCGGTTAGGGGTCAAGGGCTTGGGTCAACTATGTGGTATGCGTGTGCTTGGTGGGCCATAAACGTTTTCTTGGAGGTAAAGACTTACAAGCAGCACGAAGACATATGCTTGGATTATTGCAACTGCAACTTCAAGAATTGTCAGCAAGAGTAGTACTGTGAGCGTTAAAAGTGCTACAGTGGTCATGGTTGGTAAGAGGACGGAGACGGCGGTTGCAATAAGTTGAATTAGAAGGTGACCTGCTGTCAGGTTGGCCGTGAGTCGAACTCCAAGTGCAATGGGTCGAATAAATAGGCTAATTGTTTCAATAATAATAAGTACTGGGATGAGAGGTACTGGGGTTCCTTCTGGAAGAAGATGGCCTAGGGCTGCAGTGGGTTGGTTTCGTATTCCAATGATCACTGTGGCTAATCAAAATGGTACAGCAAATCCTATGTTTAGGGAGAGTTGGGTTGTTGGTGTGAAGGTGTAAGGTAGTAGTCCTAGTATATTAATAGATAGGAGAAACACCATTAATGATATTAGGATTAGTGCTCATTTATGACCTCCTTGGTTAAGAGGGAGAAGAAGTTGTTGAGTAAAGCGGTTAAAGAATTGTCCCTGTAGGGTCACTAATCGGTTGTTTAGTCATCGGTTTGTTGGGGATGGGTAGAGAATTCATGGGAAAATTATGGCAATAAGAATAAGGGGAATTCCCAGGTGTGTGGGGCTAAGGAATTGGTCAAAGAAGTTTAATGCCACATTCAGTCTCAAGCGTTAATTTTTGGCTTATGTGCACTGGCCATTTCGGGCTCATTATTGAAGTAGTGCTTCATTACTTTAGGCGGAATAACTACTAAAAAAATTATTCAAGAGGCTACTAAAATAAAAAATCATGGGGTTAGTATTAGTTGCGGCATTTCACGAGGGGTGATCGGGAGCCACCAACTTTTAGCTTAAAAGGCTAATGCTGAACCCTTACAGCTTCCTAGTGAGGCGTCTTCAAGTATTAAAGATGATCAGTTTTCAAAGTGAACTAGGGGGACAGCTTCTACGACGATTGGTATGAAGCTGTGGTTGGCCCCGCAGATCTCAGAGCATTGTCCGTAATAAACTCCGGGGCGTGCGGCAATAAAGGCTGTCTGATTTAGTCGGCCTGGTATAGCGTCTGTTTTTACGCCTAGAGCTGGTACGGCTCAGGAGTGGAGGACGTCATCAGATGCAATAAGGACTCGGATGGGGGAATTCATGGGGATGACTATACGGTGGTCTGTTTCAAGGAGTCGAAATTGTCCCGGAGTTAAATCTTGGGTGGGGATTATGTAAGAGTCAAAGCTAAGATCTTGGTAGTCTGTATACTCATAGGTTCAGTATCATTGATGGCCTAATGCTTTTACAGTTAAATGTGGACTGCCAACCTCATCCATAAGGTAAAGAATACGTAGGGATGGGAAGGCAATTAAGAATAGAATAACTGCTGGTAGAATCGTTCATACGATTTCAATTTCTTGGGAATCTAGAATATATTTGTTTGTTAGTTTGGTGGAAACCATAGCAATAATAATGTATAAAACTAAAGTGCTAATAAGAAAAACAATTATTAATGCGTGGTCGTGGAAGTGGAGAAGTTCTTCTATAACAGGTGAGGCCGCGTCTTGGAATCCTAATTGTGAGGGATGTGCCATAAAGCTAAAAAGCTTAAGATGCGCAGGGTTTTAACCTGCAATGCTGCCTTGACAAGGCAGTGTAATGGCTATTTTACTAGCATCTTAGGGAAGAAAGAAGCAGAAATGGTTATGCGGCTGGCTTGAAACCAGTATGAGGGGGTTCGATTCCTTCCTTTCTCGTGAAGTGGGGCCTGTACAAAAGCGGGTTCTTCGAATGTGTGATAAGGCGGAGGGCACCCATGTAATCATTCGACATTTATAGAGGTTAGTTCAGTAGATAAGACTTCTCGTTTAGCAGCAAAGGCTTCTCATAAGATAAATAAGAACATAATTACAGCAACTAGAGACATAAGAGAGCCAATAGATGAGATTGTATTTCAAAGAGCATAAGCGTCTGGATAGTCTGAGTATCGTCGTGGCATCCCGGCTAGTCCTAGGAAGTGTTGTGGGAAGAAGGTTAAATTTACACCAATAAATATTACCCCAAAATGAATTTTTGTTCAAGTACCGTGGAGAGTATAGCCTGAGAATAGTGGGAATCAGTGAACAAAAGCTCCTATAATGGCGAATACAGCTCCCATTGATAAGACATAGTGGAAGTGTGCAACTACGTAGTAGGTATCGTGAAGGGCAATATCTAGGGAAGAATTAGCGAGTACAATTCCTGTTAGGCCGCCCACCGTGAAGAGGAAAATAAATCCCAGAGCCCAGAAGAGTGGGGTTTCTCATTTAATAGAACCTCCGTGAAGGGTAGCTAATCAGCTAAACACTTTCACTCCTGTGGGGATGGCAATAATTATTGTAGCGGAGGTAAAGTATGCTCGGGTATCAACATCCATGCCTACTGTGAACATGTGATGGGCTCAGACAATAAAGCCTAGAAGGCCAATTGCTATTATAGCTCAAACCATTCCTATATAGCCGAATGGTTCTTTTTTGCCCGAGTAATAGGCAACGATGTGGGAAATCATTCCAAAGCCCGGTAAAATTAAAATGTATACTTCGGGGTGTCCAAAGAATCAGAATAGGTGTTGATAAAGAATGGGGTCTCCACCCCCTGCAGGGTCAAAGAATGAAGTGTTAAGGTTACGGTCTGTAAGAAGTATAGTAATGCCAGCTGCTAAGACAGGGAGTGAGAGAAGGAGGAGGACAGCTGTAATCAGAACGGCCCAGACAAATAGAGGTGTTTGGTACTGTGAGATGGCTGGGGGTTTCATGTTGATAATGGTTGTAATGAAATTGATTGCTCCTAAGATTGAAGAGACACCAGCTAGGTGAAGTGAGAAGATTGTGAGGTCCACGGAGGCCCCTGCGTGTGCAAGGTTCCCAGCAAGAGGGGGGTAAACAGTTCAACCTGTCCCTGCCCCAGCTTCTACTCCAGATGATGCTAGAAGGAGAAGGAAGGATGGAGGAAGGAGTCAGAAACTTATGTTATTTATTCGAGGGAAGGCCATGTCTGGGGCACCAATTATAAGTGGTACAAGTCAATTTCCAAAGCCCCCAATCATTACAGGCATGACTATAAAGAAGATTATTACAAAAGCATGTGCGGTTACCAGAACATTATATACCTGGTCATCGCCTAGAAGGGATCCTGGCTGGCCAAGCTCCGCCCGAATTAATAGGCTTAGAGCAGTTCCAACCATCCCAGCTCAGGCACCAAATACTAGATAAAGGGTGCCGATGTCTTTATGATTAGTAGAAAAGAATCAGCGGGTGATTGCCACAGGTAGGGTGGCCGAGGGTTTAGGCGGTGGATTGTAGCTCCACTAACAAAGGTTTAAGTCCTTTTCTTATCAGCTCCGTGGTGTATAGGCTCATTGAATTGCAAATTCAAAGGTGCAGGCTAATTACCTGCCGGGGCTTTCCCCGCCTTTTTGGAGAGGCGGGGAGAGGTAGATGGATGCTCGCTGGATAGGGCACTTAGCTGTTAACTAAGAACTTGTAGGATCGAGGCCTTCCCATCTAGAAAGGCTTTAGCTTAATTAAAGTGTCTGGGTTGCATTCAGAAGATGTGGGATAAAGTCCTGCAAGTTTTATGTGTGGCAGAGTCTGGGGGATTTTAACCCCCATTTAAAGCTTTGAAGGCTTTTGGTTTATGGTTAACCTAAGTCTCTGATATGTGTGAGGAATTAGGCGTAGGAGTTGGCAAGAGCCACAATAAGAGGTGCTATTGGTAAAAAAGTTAGGGCTACCGTAGTGACGGTGGCTAGTGGGATTTTGTCTTGTTTGTTTTTTCGACGTCAGAGTGCTTTGATTTTTGTTGTGCTGGGAAAGAGGGTAATAGCTGTAAAGTAGCCTAAGCGGATGTAGAAATACAGGCTAATTAGGGCAGTTATAACAATTAAAGTGGCAGAGAGTGTTATACTTTGTTTTGTTATTTCTTCAAGAATATATCATTTAATTATAAAGCCAGTTAGAGGTGGTAGGCCAGCTAATGAAAGTAAGATGAGGATTAGAGTTACTGCTATTATTGGGCTTTTTGATCAGGATATGGAAAGAACACTAATTTTTGTGGATGAGGTTTCTTTTAGAATTAGGAAGGCTGCTATGGTTATGAAGATGTAGATTCCTAGTGATATTATTGCCAGATTGGGTGAATATTGAATAACAATAATTATTCATCCAAGGTGTGCGGTTGATGAGTAGGCTATGATTTTTCGTAGTTGAGTCTGGTTAAGTCCTCCTCAGGCTGCTAGTGCAGCTGAGGTGAGGCCAATGGCTGTCAGAAGGTTAGGGAGAGTTGCATGTGAGATTTGGAAGAGGAGGGCAAATGGTGCTAGTTTTTGTCATGTTGATAAAATTAGCCCTGTTGTAAGGTCTAGGCCTTGTATAACTTCTGGAAGTCAGAAGTGGAATGGTGCAAGTCCAAGTTTTAGTGCTAGGGCTAGTGTAGCTAGAGCAATTGCAATGCTGTCTTTTATTTCGACAATATTCCATATTATGTCTATTCATGCGTTAAGGGCTGTAGCAAACAGGAGTATTCCTGTAGCGCAGGCTTGGATTAAGAGGTACTTAGTGGTCGCCTCCGATGCTCGTGGGTGGTGGTGTTGGGCTATAAGGGGGAGAATAGCTAGTGTGCTAATTTCTAACCCCATTCAAGCTAGGAGCCAGTGAGAACTTAGGAAGGTTAATGTGGTTCCCAGGCCGAGTGAGGAGAGCATCGTGAGTTTTACAAGTTGAGCCATATAGTAGGAGAGGGGTTTTAACCTTCATTTTTGGGGTATGGGCCCAATAGCTTAAGTTAGCTTATCTTACTTAATTAGTTTGTTTTAGAAAGTGGTGTAATGGGAGCACCAAGAGTTTTGACTTCTTGAATATGGGTTCGAGTCCCTTCTTTCTAAGAGCCGGAGGGGCTTGAACCCTCATGAGTCACTCTATCAAAGTGGTCCTTGAACGTTCGGGCACAGCTCCATTATAGTATTAGAGTTGGGGTGGGAGGCCTGCGAATGCGATTGGGAGGGCCATATGTCATAAAATAAGTGCAAGGGTAAGTGGTAGAAAGTTTTTTCAAATTAAGTGTATGAGTTGGTCGTATCGGAATCGTGGGTAAGAGGCTCGAACTCAGAGGAATAAGATTGAGAGAAGTGCGGCTTTGGTTATAAGGTTAATTGATGTGAGTTCTGGGAGATGCATAATGTGTGAAGCTCCAAGAAATAGGATGGCTGAAAGGGTGTTTATAAGGAGAATATTAGCGTATTCAGCTAGGAAAAATAGGGCAAACGGGCCTCCTGCATATTCTACATTGAACCCGGAAACTAGTTCTGATTCACCTTCAGTAAGGTCAAATGGGGCTCGATTGGTTTCTGCAAGGGTGGAGACATATCATATTGCTGCTAACGGTCAGGCTGGAAGTAAGAGTCAAATAGCTTCCTGTGCTGTATTAAACATTTGAAGGGTGAAGCCTCCTGTAAATACAATAATAGATAAAAGAATTAGACCCAGGCTGACTTCATAGGAGATGGTTTGTGCTACAGCTCGGAGGGCTCCAATTAGGGCATATTTTGAATTTGATGCTCATCCAGAGCCTAAAATTGAGTAGACGGCTAGGCTTGATAGGGCGAGTACAAATAAAATTCCAAGATTGAGGTCCGTCACGGGGTAGGGAATTGGTATTGGAGCTCATAATAATATAGCAAGTGTTAGTGCTAGTATGGGTGTAATAATAAATAGGAATGGGGATGCAGTGGATGGGCGAATGGGTTCTTTAATAAATAGTTTAACACCATCTGCGATGGGTTGGAGTAAGCCATAGGGTCCAACTACATTTGGGCCTTTTCGTAGTTGTATATAGCCTAATACCTTTCGTTCAATTAGGGTGAGGAAAGCTACTGCTAATAGGACGGGAACAATGTAGGCTAATGGGTTAATTAGGTTGGTAAATAATAGGTACATAGTTGGGGAGAGGATTTGAACCTCTGAAAAAAAGGGCTTAGGTCTTTCGCATTTACCGGACTCTGCCACCTCAACTCCAAATATCTTTTGGGGTGTTATGCTCTTTTTTACTTAATTGAGTTGGCTTCATTGAGTAAAAGTGGGGCGTGTCTGTGGCAGGGGCCTCATGTCTCCGGTCCTTTCGTACTAGGAGAGATAGCAGTACAGATAGAAACTGACCTGGATTACTCCGGTCTGAACTCAGATCACGTAGGACTTTAATCGTTGAACAAACGAACCCTTAATAGCGGCTGCACCATTAGGATGTCCTGATCCAACATCGAGGTCGTAAACCCCCTTGTCGATATGGACTCTTGGAGGGGATTGCGCTGTTATCCCTAGGGTAACTTGGTTCGTTGATCGGCTGGTTGCCGGATCATTTGGTCAGAAGTTCTGTGACTTAGAGGTGTGCCTCATGGTTTTAGAATTGTGTTCTATTCCACGTGGGGGATTGGTTTTCCCCCGTAGTCGCCCCAACCGAAGACGCTAATCAGTTGCTGTTTTGTTTTGTTCCCTTAATGGGGGTTTTTAACATAGTTGATTTTTTGTCTTAAGCTCCATAGGGTCTTCTCGTCTTGTATTTTTATACCCGCTTCTGCACGGGTAGATCAATTTCACTGATCAGAAAAAGGAGACAGTTAAGCCCTCGTTTCACCATTCATACAGGTCTTTATTTAAAAAACAAGTGATTGCGCTACCTTTGCACGGTCAAAATACCGCGGCCGTTTAATTTAGTCACTGGGCAGGCAGGACCTCCTATACATTGATTTTTGCGGGAGGCGATGTTTTTGGTAAACAGGCGAGGCTTGTGTTTGCCGAGTTCCTTCTTTTTCTTTTAATCTTTCCTTAAAGCCCTCCGGTGTAGGGTTAACGATTGGTTGGTGTGGGGTTTTCCTGGTTTTAATTTGTGACCACTTTTCCCTCTTTAGTTGGGTTCGTTAATTATTAGTGGTGGGTCCGATCTAATTTATGCGTGGGCGGGGAGAAGGGGAAACCTTCTTGTTACTCATTTTAGCAGTATCTCCTCCATGTGGACATGGAGTGGCCTAATGCTGGTAGGGGTTTAGAGGGGATGTATCAGAATAATAGATTTTGAGTCCGCTTGAGCTTTAACGCTTTCTAGGTGGATGGCTGCTTCTAGGCCCACTAAAGCGGTCGATCTTGTTGAATATGACTCTTAACCTCCTGGTCAGGTTGTGTCCTGGTTCAAAGGGGCTGTACCCCCTTTGAATAACTCTCGTCATTTTCTTCATTCCATAGGGCATTAGTGCTTGTGGGAGGAGGAATACGAGGCTGAACTTATATCCATTTCTTAGGCAACCAGCTATCACCAAGTTCGATAGGTCTGTCACCGCTACCCGGAGATCTTCCCACTCTTTTGCCACAGAGACGGGTTGGCTCTTATATCAGCTGTCTCGGGGTAGCTCACTTGGTTTCGGGAGTAAGAACTAAAAATTCTCTTTGCTCTGAGGTTCTAGCTAAATCATGATGCAAAAGGTACGAGTATAAATCTCTGCTTTTCTAGGCTTAAATGGGTTATTTCATTTCTCTTTCAGCTTTCCCTTGCGGTACTTGTTCTATTGCTTCTAGTGCCTTTTCTGTCGCCCGTACTAAGGCAGGAGAATGGTTTAATTATTCAAATTTAGGTTTTGTAAAACTTATAAATATTGTGGTGTGGGTTTTAGTGGTTGAGCTAGCTGTTTGGCTCAGAACGATCCAACTTGCATGGATCTAGTCTCAGTGTAAGGGAGGTGCCTAACTGTCTCGGCCACGTTCTGATGTTCCAAGTACACCTTCCGGTACACTTACCATGTTACGACTTATCTCCCCGTTTAAAATAATTTATGGGTTATTTACTTAGTTCAGTTTTGTTGGGGAGGGCGACGGGCGGTGTGTGCGCGTCTCAGAGCCTAATTCAAAATGACTCTCTATTTGATTTTTACTACTAAATCCACCTTCAGGTATTAAGTTTCATAATGCCATTCGTATGTTCTGATGCAGAAAATGTAGCCCATTTCTTCCCACCTCGTAAGCTACACCTCGACCTGACGTTCTGGGGTATACCCATCTTGCTTACTGTTTGTCCTTCACAGGGTAAGCTTGCGACGGCGGTATATAGGCGGGGAAAACAAGGGGTGGTGAGGTTAAACGTGGATTATCGGTTCTAGAACAGGCTCCTCTAGGTGGGTCTGAGACACCGTCAAGTCCTTTGGGTTTTAAGCTAGCGCTCGTAGTTCCCTGGCGGATATTTTTTGTAGAGTAAATATCTAGGTTTAGGGCTAAGCATAGTGGGGTATCTAATCCCAGTTTGTTTCTTAGCTTTCGTGGGGTCGGAGGTGATAAAGTTACTTTCGTAGCGGGGCTTCATGTTCTCAGAATACGTGCAACGGCCTAAAGGTCATTTGACTTTATTAATTATATTTCCTAACCACTCTTTACGCCGTGTTTATCAACTAGGGTCTCTCGTATAACCGCGGTGGCTGGCACGAGTTTTACCGACCCTATATAACTCTAATTAAGTCAAGTTTTCACTTATGGCTTAATGTTTATCACTGCTGAGTTCCCTTGGGGGTGTGGCGAAGCAAGGCGTCTTGGGCTGAGTTTGAGTGTGCCTGATGCCAGCTCCTCGTCCCCGGTTGGGGGATTGAGGGCATTTTCACAGGGGTGCGGATACTTGCATGTGTAAGTTGAGTTAAAGCCGATAGTAAAGTCAGGACCAAGCTTTTGTGCCCGTGGAACTTCTTAGGGTTCATCTTAACATCTTCAGTATTATGCTTTAATTAAGCTACACTAGC